CCAAACTATGTGATTGAATAAATCCTCCTCTATCTGTTGCGGATCGAGGGCCACTTCCCCTTCTTCAAACTCCGATTCGTATTTTTCATATAGAAATCCCTGATCAACGATAGAACAAGATCCATTTTGCATCATATCTAACTGATTCCTTGGTTCGGACCGAAGAAGTAATGTCACTCGATTCTTATCAAACTGACTGCAATATTTTTCTGTCCGTGAGGATCCCGCCAGAGCCAGAGCGCCTTCTACTTCTAATAGTAATAAGAGTAATAGGCCATGAACTAGATCAGAATCATTCTCAACGAATCCATAAGAAGTGATCCAATTTTTTTCATCGTGTCTGGATGAAGACCAAAGATCTTGAGCGACCGATCCGGCAGAACAACTCAAAAGATAAAGAAGTATCGTGAATTTCTTCATGCTCGTTCCAAGTTCGAAGTACCATTTGTACAAATAAGAATCCCCTACCTTACATGATTTCTTCTTCATATAGATAGATATAGGATCTATGGGGCAATTACTTAGAAGTACATTTTGTGTAACAGCCTTTCCTATCTGATAGAAAAGGATCCCATGATCCTGAACCGATCTTATATGGGATCGAAAATCCCAAGTTTTTCTATGAAGAGCTGATCTAATTGTATTAGTTTCTATAATGGATTTCTTCTGTGTAATACTAATTGATAGGGCCTCATTGATAAGTGCTACAAGATCTCGCGCATTGGAACCCATGGTTATGGACCCGAATCCGTTAGTATGGAACATCTTCTTTTCCAAGTGAAATCCCCTAGTATATGAAAGAATGAAAAAGTGCTTTCGTTGTTGTGGAAGAAGAAGCCTTCGTATCTTAATGCATGTATTGAATTTATTCGGAGCTATTAGAGCGGGATCCACTTTTTGGGGAATATGAGTCGAAGCAATAACAAGAATCTTTCCGGTGGAACATCTTTCACAATCCCTGGAGAGATAGTTCTCTAATAGACCGAGGGATAAGTAATTCGACTCATTGACATGCAGATCATGAATGTTTGGAATCCATATTATGCAAGGAGACATTGCTTTTGCTAATTCGAATTGAAGGGTGATATCAAATCGGTCTATTTTCGGCGTCATATACATAGTTAGAAGCTCCGTATCAATATCAAGGTCATCATCACTATCATCAATATTATCAATATCGTAACTATCATCAATAAGATAACCTTTAGGCTTGTCATCCAGGAACTTGTTCGGAAATACCGTAATGAAAGGAACATAGGAGTTTGTCGCTAGGTATTTGACCAAACAGGATCGTCCAGTTCCTATAGAACCTATCACTAAAATACCTCTAGAAGGGTATAGAGCTAAGCGGAGCGAAAAGGGTTTTCCATGAGGAGATGGGGAATGAAAACTATCAGCCCCACACGAGGTTTGTGAATAAGTGATTGTTTTATAATGAGCAAGGAATATCCGTCTTTCTGCTAAACAGGATCTATTGAACTCATAATTCATTAGATCCTTTTGATGAATGTCAACTAAGTATCGTAAGGAAATTGATCCCGGTTGTTCAATCATTTGATAACCAGAGTCATTCTTTGTTAAATGATCACTATGAGTCAGACTCAATAGGATTTGATCAATCCTTTTTTCTGTCGTTAAGGTGGAGAACTGAACCAAGAATTCTCTTTCTTCATCATCAATCGAATCACTGTTCGCGACCCAGAATTCTATTTTCTCATCAATCCAATCACCGTTCACGTTTTTTCTTTTTCTTATCAATGAATAGATCTCTTTACTTGTACGACTTAGATGTCTCGTATTTCTCGAAAAAATGATTCGATTGATGGGATTTGGTATGAGATCGATGAGATTGATCTTCCAATATTTCTTCTTAGAACGTATTGATTTGACCCCATAAGCGGGACCACCACCCAATAGCATGTTGCCACCAGAAGCAAAACCCCGTATTTCTTCCAGAGAATCTCCTAATTGTTCCAGAACAACTAGAAAGAGATTCTTTAACCAGAAAGGATTCAGTTCAGATGTAGGATACCTATCCAGAAGTTTTCGAGATTCCATCATGTATGATGGAATCATCAAAGATTTGATCTTTTCTAACTCTGTCTGTAACTCACTAGAGGCTCGGGAAACAAAGAGAAGATGTATACGAACGAGATATCCAGCAACAAGAAGGAGGAAAAAGATGGAATAGAGGAACTCCCGAGCATTTGTTGATCTCAGATGTGTCCATATCAATGGAACGGGTGACTCCTTATTTCGATGAATCATTTCGTCGGACAGAAGAAGATTCTGTAAACATTGACTCGAAATCTCACTTATCAGAGTCCATTGTGGAAGAATCTTCTGAGGAATCGGTCGTGATATATCTGATCCATGCATCATATCATGAAAAATGGATACAAATTTTTGACTACTATTCAGTATCGGCAATGGGTCTAAAAGAGTATCTAAAAGGGTGAAATTGAGATATTTGCACCCTGTCGAAGTAAGGAACCATGGC